CGCAGGTGTTGATTCCTTTATTGTTCTCTATTACCTAGCCATACACACTCCTTTCTCCTATTACTCGCTAAACACACTCCTTTCTTTCCCTAGCTTCCTTCTATGCTGAAAGAAGCTTCTTTGGAGAGCGTAGAAGTGGCTTTAACACAAGCCCCTGACATTGACTAGAGGACTGGGTAGTGGATTAGCCTCAGAAGGTGGTTCGCCAGGGCTCAAACCGAACCGATTGGCCAATACCTTTTCGAATGATTCAGTCTTTTTTATTTTCACACTCTATCTAGACCCGGTAAGCCGTCTTGTACGGTAAGGGCTTTGTTCTTAGTAATTCAAAAAAATCCGCCTCATACCAGCATGGAATTTCCGTCAGGCAATTTGGATTCTGGGTATATGGGCTAGGCTAAACATCTGCGCCTGACACCCGCTGATGAGATTCTTTCTTTGTGTTTGGATGCATTCCCCTGATCTTCCCCAAATCCCACACTAGCCTACAACCTTAGGTAAATCAGTTCCTCCTGGGATTATTAAGCACCCGTAGGGAGTGTATGGAACTTCAATCACAGCATAATGGGTGCAAGAATTGCCTTTCCTCGGCTCTACTAGTGAACTTAAGCCAACAAGCTTTTCTGTCTGAGGGAGAGTGCTTTATTTGAGTAGTAGCTGCCGTCCATTTCATCACCCGAAATATCAAGTTCTGTTTGTTCAAAATCGTTACTATCATTTCTGCCTATTCTTATCGAGTGTGTTTTAGTCTATTATCATATAGAGTTCTTTTCTGGTGCACTTTCCCTGCAAGGTCAATGTCCATCAAGTAGGCAAGGAGGTCAAACTTTAGAATTCAAAGATAATAGGCTGCGGCGCGGAGCAGCGAAAGAAGAGAAAAGCGCCAGCAACTTCTTCTGGAGCAGGGGCCCTAAGCTCCGTAAAGAAGAGTTGAACGTTCAAGACTCTATACGAAATGAAATTGATTGTCCGATGCTTTTCGTGGATTGGATTTTAGCAAGGATAGGATTTCAGATCGGATAGGAAACCGAGGAAGCAGGAGCTCGTCCCTGATAGCGCTAATAATTCGTATTTCATTTATCGTAGGTTCGCTAATGCGTAGGAGCCGATGTCCTTTCTACGGAGCCTAGCATTGGTAGTGGTACTTCCGCTAGATACGAGAAATCCTCTCTTCTATTACTTCACAAGTAGTGGATAGGTCCCGCCTTAGACTGCCCCGCGGCTGGAGTTGACTTCTTCTCGGCCCGCGTTTCTCGTATATAGAGCTTTATTGTAGTTAACCAAGTTTGATTCTATTATTGGGGAAGAGAGGAGTATTTTGGACAATTAATGCGGGTTCACATGTTACGTAAGCCAATTTGGTAAACTGGGCGGCTATGACATGAAATTCACTATACAATAAAAGAGGAAGCCTAACGCTTGAATTACTCAGGGAGTCCGGCAAAGCAAGCCAAAAATAAAGTGGAAAAACATTTCAAATTAATAAATAATGTACGTAGAAAGATCACCATTGTAGAAGTAGTCACATCCAAGTAAGCTGTAGTACGCTGATATGATATCTCCTCGGGAGCAAGATGTCGATGGGGGGAGCTTGACGTTTAGCGATCAATGCCAGGCATTTCAATTCCGAAAAGACATTGAACTTTTTACATACGTAAGATAGAGTCGAGAGAACTTCTCTTCGCTTAGTGCACTCACGAGCAAAAAGTCAGATCTTTGTGGTTGGTATGCGCTGGGATTTCAGAGGTACTTGTATTCTAACCACTGCTCGCTGTTCTGATGTGAATTCCAGTTCAGAGATCGGTAGGCGGGGCGGGATAGAAGCTTGATGCCTGGCAGGTAATCGGACAATGCTTCCTAAAGAAAGAGGAATTTACCGGATTTGATGGAACTCAATGGATTGGCAAAAGTGAATACTTTTTCTTTTGAGCTAAGCAATAGATAAAAGCACTGCTTATGGTGTGAAAAGGGGGAACCAACCAAGCAGCATATTCATATGCTTCCCAGTATGAAATGGCACAGGAGAGTCTAACGAGGAAGACTAGAGCCCACTTTCAAGCAAATCCACCTACAATGTTCAACCGGACAGAATCAGGGGGCAGTGTCCAACTGGTACGGGAAGGAATGGTGGGATTGGAGCAAATTCCAGAAATGCCCTTATGGTACGCACTGGGTCTGTTTTTTTATTGTGGGGAGACAGACTTCCCGGGTCACCAATTTACAAATGGGGGAATGCACATGTTAGAAGGTCTGGAAGTGGAAGGTGAATTGGATTGATTAGAAATGATGAAGGTAGCTAGGAAGAAGGCCAGGTTACAGAAGCATTGATGTGCTTGCATGCCACATAAGGGAGGGAACCCAAACCTCAAAAGCATGAGATTCAAAGAAAAGAAACCTATATTTGCACTATTGGATAACGGAAGTAGACATAGTTTTTTGGATCCATCAGTGCTGGTAGGCTCTGGTTATCAAATTACCAGAATGAGCCCTGGCTAAGGGTGAATGAGCCCTGGTTGGCTAACGGTAATCAAAAGGGTGAAAGATACTCCGTGCAAGGCCCTCCTCTACTCCCGGCCAAGAGTTTGAAGATGATCAAATCCTTTTTTACCTAGTTCAGGGCATAGATCGTTTGCTAATGATTCGAGGCTACCTGCTAACAGTTGACAAGAGTCGCGAAATCAAATACAATGCCTGTCTGAAGATCTCCGACTTGCTGATATCCATAGGTTGTTTTACGGATGTTGTGAACAAGCTGAGGGATTTTATCCTACAATACTACAGTCCTCTCGACAAGGGATGACTGGTTACTTTTTTGAATCATTAACACAACGCTCCGCGCCTAATTCGTTGCTTGCCTTTTGTCTCGAAGAAGAAGTCTTCCTTTCTTATCCCTAGATTGAAACAATCAAATACTATTTTTACCTAGCATATGTCCAAAAGGCAAATGCTTCACACCATCTTGTCGTACTATTTTGCAAAGTGAATTTCAACACACCCGATTTGCCGTTCTAGTTTGAATTGATAATGCACCTGAGTAACAATAGAAGTTCTTTTCGAAGTAAACAGTTTGTGATTATCCTCCTGACCCAGCTCCCGATGATGGTGATGTCAATGACGAACTGATTTCTCCTTTTTTAAACCGACTAGAAATTACTAGTCATTCCAAAGAAAGCCTCATTTCCACTAGTGTCTCGAGTGGCCTTGCCTTTGGTTCAACGACCGGAGGAAAGAAGCTAGCTCTTCATTGAGCTGTCCCAAGGTATTAGGCTTTAAGAGGTAAGGTTTGTTGCTAGCTCTAAGATTAGTAGGCTTGATATGAGATTCCAGTTATCAATCTTGTAGTAGTAAAGCCGTTTACCGAGTCGTAAGCCAACAATAAGATTTGCCCTTAGCTTGTTCGTACCGATATGCAAGTGGAGCTGGAGCTTATAAGTTTTAGTAAGCATATGGCTTAGTATTAAGTAGGGAAAGGAAGAATACCACTCATAAGTTTGAGAGCCAGCTATAGGAATAAGAGTTGCAGTTAAAGCTCATTACTGCTATGTCTATTAGATAGAGAGATGCTTCTCACTAGTCTCATGACCAAGGTCCAGTGCCTTACTTTTCTCATAGGCGGAACTCTTGTAATTGACATTGGATTGCAATGCTTTCGAGTTGATTGGAATGGTTGAGCCAACTCTATTCAAGTTATGGATGGCTCAACCTACTCCTACTATTGTCCCCTTCCCCTCTATGGTAGCTTCACCTCCCGGGTGGCCTCCACTATCGTTCCGGGTTGCTGATTCCGGACAGTTTATCTAATCACGATCTTCTTCCACTATAACCACCACCCCCTACCCCCTTAGACTCTTCCTATCACCAGCCCGGGATAGCCGGTACGGTTGTAGTATTCCGATCCCTAGCTGTTCATATGCTGTAGTTCATCGGCAAAGGTCAATGGAATTGATTTCTTGAATTCCAAAGCCATATTTATGGGAAATTATCGAATATTGCTTACGAAATTATAGGCAAAATGTGCACTTTTTCAGTCAAATGCACATTCTGTGTGCACTTTTTATTCGAGCGACTCGCTTTTCGCTTTCCTCTCTTGACTGCCCTAGACAACTTTTGAGCACTGGAACCTGAACTTGAGCATGATTCGCCCCACTTGAGAAGAGCATACTGTAGGAACATGGTACTGCGGTGGAAGCGTGGTGGGCCTATGATCCATATTAATAAGAATTGTTAGGAGAAGTGTGAATTCTTAAAACTTGTTGACTCTACTTTCATGCTTACTTTATGCGAGAGTTAGGCTTTTCACTTCTCAAGTCTAGCTTGACGTTGCTTATCGGCCTTGATTCCTTGTGTCGTGTGTTGACTTTAATAAGTCTAAAGTTGTGTAGCAAGTTACGCTTGTCAAAGTAGTGGAGTTAAAAGCGTGTTTCCGTTGTGAGTTTCCCTTATGCTTGAAACACTTAATCTATCTTTTATTACAGGCGCTAAGCCCCTTGCTTAGTTCTGGTCAGTCCGCTACCGAGCTTTACTTTACTTTCACTTTCCAATCAATCAACCCCGTGCGCTAATTGGGAATAGAAATCCGGATCTTCCGATCTTCCAACTGGATCCAATAAGAACAGAATTAGAACACCCTTAATTAAGACAGGTTTTGGCTTGCGTCGCCTTTTCCCTTGCGCTTGATAACTCTTCTTACAAGGAGTCCTAAATTGGGGGAGGGGCGAATGGAAGTACTTCACACTGAACAGCCCAGCCGCCTCTACCTAGAGCAAAGAAGCTTTGCCAGTCTTATCACCGGATTCACCATAATCAGCTTTAAGGTCCTGACTCTCAAATTGATCTTTTTACATGCTGCTTAAGAAGAGTGAACCAGAAGTTTTTTTTCCTTACTTTAGTGTATTATGATCTCTTTAGAGTTAGTACTCCGCCGTTCTAAGATATTCTTTTACGAGATTCCTTTTGCCAGCTATCCAGTTTCAGAGGAGAGATAGTTTTTCAGAAATTGTTGATGAGCGATGACATTGTTGAATTATGTCACCACATTGTTGTTAGTATATATAGATAGGAAAAAGAACCTAACTAACCGGGTGCAAGAGTAGGTTACAACAAAGGGTTTGATCGCTTATCAATTTGGAGTAAAAAGTCTTCCCGCCTCTTCCGTGAGTTACGGACAGTAAGAGTAGTCACAGTCACTCGAAGCTGGCAAAGAAGCTAGCTAGCGAGGGAATAAACTTCTTTGTAATTCCCTTATAACTCTAAGGCCTTGAACTTGAGGACTGCAACTCTTTTCTATTGATCAGAAACATAAGTAAGAAAAGTAGCTATTCAGAGAGGTACTTTATTCTTCTCATTCTTCAGTTCCTGCCTATTATTTACCAGAACTGAAGATCTTTACTAACTTAACCTCACGCCATAAATGGAATTCCCTATCATGAGCGCAACTGTATTTACAAGTTCAGTAGCCAGAGTGAGCTTTCTCCTCAATATGGATGTGGTGATTGTTCCTCCATTCAAATCATACAGACTTATTATCAGTGCTCCAAGCCCCATGTGTTCTAGGGCTAAGACTACGTTGGTGTGGGCTCCCCTTATCCTTCTTCTGGCATTTGCTGATCGATTTCTAAATGAGTGGAATTTCGATTCTATAACGGCTCAAATAGCAATGGTTTCCAGTTCCGCATTGACCCTAGTATTGGCTTGGGTGGCAGCTTGGCTTAAAGAATATGGGATTCTCTATCCGGTGGAAAATGTAATCTTCAAAATGAGACTGAGACCTACCTTTTTCGAATTGTCAGAGGCTATGAGATCCACTTTCTTTCTTTTGGAAAGAGAAATACATGTCTTTAGGGAAAGGATGAGAGGTATAATAATAGCATGTAGAAGGCCCCTAGTTAGAAAAAAAATAAGCTATTCTTCCACTTTCTCTCTGTTGCCTATCGGATTGTCGCCTGTTGATGGTAGGTTTGTTCTAAAGGTAGACGAGGCATTACTTTGGCTAGGTGGAGGCGAGTACCCTATCTATCACATTGATCCCCTCAATTCAATTTGGAAATAGACCATTTATTCGTAATTACATTCCCGGAAGGGTTCCTCCTTGAACAAATGTCTCATTTATGGATACATTGGGAGCAAAATTGGAAACCCTAGCTAGTATTTCTTTTTTAAGATTAATAACCCAGTCCCTGTGTTTTTGGTTAAGACCACTAGCTCTAACCGGCCTTGGTTTGTTTTTCCTAAACCTTGTTCCTTGTGCTAATTTTCAAGCAGATTTGATTGGTTAGGAAATTCCGGTTTCACCAAGCTGGTATTAATCTCAATGAGAGGGACTTGTTGGTCAATACCGAAAGAACCTACTTATGGTGGTGGTGGTACCACCGGGCTCTTTCTTATAAATAAAGTACTTGCTTAGAACTGCTAGGCAATCAATCTCACCACAAAGGCTGGATATTTATGCTTGCAGGAAGAGAAAGATGGACTGAAACTATACGTATTTTCAAGTAGTAAGCGCCACCACGCGAGACAAGCCAACGTTCGGTTTTCACCACATCGAAGATTTTCGTAAATAGAAAGATCTTGCTGGAAAAGTGATCCAATGTTGTTTTTGTAGACGCTATATGCTGAAAGAAAGTCGGCATGGTTCAGATAGCTCAGTTGGTTGGGCATATGTGAGTGACGCGAACTAGCATTTAGAATTGAGAAAGCCGCTGGGTTTATTATTCAACCATGGATCGCAGCGCAGGAATCAAATCAACGAGAAATACTATACTCGAAATTTCGAGTTGCGAAGGAAAAGCGTGAAACCCGACAATGTCAAGTTGAGGTCCTATGCCTAATTTGAATTTCGCTCAATTAGCAGAGGGAATTCCTAATTCACCTTTGTTGATGGTGGTCGTCATTCTTATTTTTTTCTTTTTAACCATGTTCAGCACCTACGCAATCGTTCTGCTATTGCTGTACACGGCAAAAGCATATAGTAAAATCTAATATAGCCGCGGCGGATAAAGCTGGCATCGTTGTCGCCCACTCTTTTACCTACTCCTGGTTAAAAGGAGTATCACTGACAGCGATTCGGCTCCACCCGGCGAGCCCTGAGAAGCCACAAAAAGCAACGGCGAACTGTCCTGGGCTAACTAAAACTAAAGAAGAATAGCGCTCTTTTAAAATAAGAGTAGGCATGCGCTTGTTATTTGTTGTTCTTGAACTTCTTCGTTTCGTTTCGTTTCGTTTCGTTGGTAGAACCAACGACGACCAAAATCCAAGTCTCCCTTTCTCTTTTGGGAGCAGAGCTGAAAAAGATGGACAGTAACGATCGCGTAATATCAATTTATCGGCCTCGTCATCGAAAGCGGCTTCCAATTGCTCGGAAATTCTCAGCTATATGGGGGACTTTGATGGTGAGCAAAAAGAATTGATCAAGAAATTGGTAAACTTTCGCATGATCGATGGTAAAAGAACGAGAGTTCGTGCTATTGTTTATAAAACTTTTCACCGCCTAGCTCGAACTGAACGCGATGTAATCAAACTTATGGTTGACGCCGTAGATAATATAAAGCCAATATGCGAAGTGGTCAAAGTAGGAGTCGCAGGTACTATTTATGATGTTCCTGGGATTGTAGCCAGGGATCGTCAACAAACCTTAGCTATTCGTTGGATCCTTGGAGCAGCTTTCAAACGACGTATAAGCTACAGGATAAGCTTAGAGAAATGTTCATTTGCTGAGATACTGGATGCTTACCGAAAGAGGGGAATTTCACGTAAGAGAAGGGAGAATCTTCATGGACTGGCTTCCACCAATCGGAGTTTCGCGCATTTCAGATGGTGGTAAAGTGATACCACATAAGGAGCTCTTCCTCATTCAGTCATACTCAACAAAAGTCAGAAATGTTTGACCCTGATCCTTTTTTCATCTTCATATAGAAAGAAAATCGGCCTTCCTCATACTCCCCCCTTCATTCATGGAGTTGGAGGAATCCACAAGAGGCCTGCCCGTTCATAATTGCATAAAAGAACCATTCTTTTTATGAAAACTCTTGTTCCAAACAAGCAAGGGATTGAGCAACTAGCGCTAGTTGCGGCGCATCCTCTTGCTGGGATGGTTTGAGACAAAGATTTGACTTATCCTTATCCTTATCCTTATCCTTATCCTTATCCTTATCCTTATCCTTATCCTTATCCTTATCCTTATCCTTATCCTTATCCTTATCCTTATCCTTATCCTTATCCTTATCCTTATCCTTATCCTTATCCTTATCCTTAGTAGATGCTATTCGAACCCTTCCTTTTATTAAGATTAGAATTCTTATTAATATTATTATATAATTATTTTATTTTTTCATGTATATGCGTCAGACACAATCTACTAATTGATCTATATTCTGGTACCCTACTATATCATAGTCTCTACTACTAGTACTAGTATTTATAATACCTCGGGAGCTCGTGAGACTCTTTTAGTGAAATTCATAAGTCTCAATTCCCGAGCGATCGCACCTCGAGTTCCTTTTGGATTTCATTTCCTTCTTGATCAATGACAATCGTCATCATATCGTATTATAATACCGTTGTCACGTTTGAGTTCTTTACATGTACGTACAATTACAGCTCGTCTTACTTCTGTCTGATCTTTCTGGAGGCATTTTGGGCACTGCTTCTTTGATTACAGCAACAATAACGTCACCAATATGAGCATATCAGTGATTACCAGCTCCTAAGATTCGAATACATATCAATTCGATAGCCCCGCTCCGTTGTTATCCGCTACATTCAAAAGGGTCTGAGTGAGATGGATCTTGGAAGTCTGGTTTTTGATTGGATAGTGATCTCGGGCACGAGTGGTTGATCTTCGCGGGCCGTGAATGGCCATGGAAAGGAGTATTGATGTCAATATGTTCGATCGAGAAGATTGGACGATGAAAGACGGATCCTTTGTGGTTTGAATAATAGGCTGTGGTCTCGATATTGGGCTATGGGCTGATTGCTTTCTGTATGAGCCTCTTGTGATTGGGCTCTCGTGGGCGGATTACCCGATGTGTACTCATCTTCCAACAAAGAGGAGAGGACAGGGCTACTGCTGGTCCACGCATGATAGCTCCTCTGTGTCTTTCCGGAAATTACTTCGACTCGCAAAGGTGAAACCAGAGGCCCAGTTGAGAACAGCAAGCGTACAATCAATCGGTGTATGGAAGTTCGGTGAAGCTATATTATGAAAACAGAAGATTGAGCAAGTTCCCTGGCTGAGACCCGCTATTGGAAGGAAGAAGGAAGTCTACGAAGCGTCAATTCTAAGTAAGTTCGGGTCCAATTTGGTTATCCCATTTTTCTAGCAACCGCTTTTAAATTCTCACTCTTGTGCTTCGAGCTCTTTCCAAAAACAAAACCGCCCAACATCGATCCGATTGAACTTCTGACTCCTCGCTCTTCGCCCCTGCCCCTCCACCCAAACCTCCTGATCCCCAGACCAACCGGCGACGGAACCCTCAACAGCAGGCGGAGTTATATATTAGGAACCCCGTCCAATGGAGCACCCTTTTTGGTAATGGAGCTATGGGCGACATTGAGAGAAAACTCGACTACTTTTCACCTTAAACTAGGGCTGAGAAGATCGTGGCCGTCTGCCCGGAAGAAGAGCTCGTGGAGAACGAAAAAAGTAGGAAGAAGACCCTCTAAGGGTATACTATTTATTCGGAGAGGCCCGCCTTTCGAATATCTCAATAAAGACCTCCCTAAGATCTGGGAACCCAGAGGGGCTCTTGAGATCATTTCATAAATGAATGGCTTTTTCCTCTTTCAATTCCTGCTGGGGGAAAATGGTTCCAAAGTGCTATCCACTGTGTTCCATTATTAAATGCCTTAGTATAAAAAGACCGTCGAACTGACCTAAATTATGAAAGTATACTACAACAGATTTTCTTACGGCTTTGGCATCTTTAATCATCCTATTTATCATATCAGATAGCATCTTTGTACTCATTGACTGAAAATCATCGTATACTACTTTGTAGTCATCAGCATAGAACATTACAATTTGATTTGAATCAAATCCCTTCTCCGTATCAATCATCATATATCCTCCAGCATACGGAACGTGTGTATTGTTTTCGTCGTTTTCTCCTAATTTATAGGGAATCGTTTCTAGATCCATGAATTTGGTTTTGTTCTTTAACACTTGATTATCTTTTGTTATATAACAGTTATAGCGAGCTTTTTTCGCTTGGTTTTTGGACCAGCTAGCATTTTTCAAATTATTGATTTCATGATACTTATAGAAATAGAAATAGAAATAGAAATAGAAATAGAAATAGAAATAGAAATAGAAATAGAAATAGAAATAGAAATAGAAATAGAAATAGAAATAGAAATAGAAATAGAAATAGAAATAGAAATAGAAATAGAAATAGAAATAGAAATAGAAATAGAAATAGAAAGTATTCTTTATGGAAATATCTGATTCTTCTTTAGTTGGAAATCGTACTAGATTGCTATCTAAACTCCCCTCTGAATAAGCCCTGACGCTGACAGCAAGGACCTCACTATCACCGTAGTTTTCAGAGTATACCTTAACAGCATTATAGATTTCCTGAAAAATGAACTCCTTAGGAATTAGAGTACCGTCAGCATATGTAAGCATAATGGCTTTAGTTAAGGTAATATTAGTTATATCGTCGTCTGTTTTCAATTTGAATTGAAGGGTGAACTTAGCCCTACCCTGGATTTGTGGATAGACATATCTGTTTAAGAGATCCATAAAGGCTAAACTATGTGACTCAGTGCTAGCGGGAGTTGGGTATGGCTCCTGAAAATCTTGTACTGCTACGATTTGTCCTTCGTGTGGACGGTGAGATCGGGAATCTCCTCTGTAGCATTTTTGCATCTCGTTAAGAAAACGATCAAAGTTACAGCGCCCAGTTTGAGTCATTTTGACATTGAATATGTTTTTTTTTCTCTTCCTTGGTGGATTTTTTCTGTCAGTCTGTGAGACGTTGTTGTCTTCTTGACTGAGCTGTCGGTACCAGGTACTTGTCATTTGATTTTCCCTTGTCCTCTATCATATCAATAGTAGAGGTTTGCCGACACCCTGGAAGAGATGTGTTGAAGATGCTCATGAAGCATGAACAAATTCTTTAATACTTCGTAAATGTGGGGGTATACTTTACCAATTTGAAACTTGTCATAAATAAGGTTATTACCCGCCTACCTTTACTTTATTTGATTATTTGAATCCTTTCGATGCAGGAACCATAGCTCAGACTGATGATCCCTCTCTCTCCTTAGGTCACCCAAGGTAGAAAAAATGCCCCAAAGCCGAGAGTTCGATCCAAGTACTAACCCTCTAGTTGTGATTTCTAAAGATTGAATTTCAACTTAGAGTAAAACATAATAGTTAACACTAAACCTAAGCAACTCTTACTTTTCCATCAGCAACTACTTCCAATGGCTAAGAGTAAGCTCGTCCGGACCACTCCTATGGCCCTCTCGGCTGGACCTACTCCCACCCTATCCGACTCCAATCCTTATCCAACTTCCACTCAATCATCTCCATAAGAGTAGACTTAATAGCTATTGTTAGCCTCACTTTTGGAAAACTCACAGGATTGCTAGCTTTTCATAGAACCTGTTATCAAAACTTTAAAACTTCTGCTTTCAATATGGATAAGAGACTTGCTGCCCTAGGAAGAGCGGCTATAAAAAGCTTGCAAAAAACACTCTTGCTTGGTTGGAAGGTATGGTAAAGGTAAACTGTATCTATTTTTTTATATAAAAAAGGGAGTGCTAAAGGAGTCATTCAGAAGTGAGTGAAGGGGCAAAAAAGCTCATTTCTTTCATTCAGGAATGGACACTGGACCAGAATGAAATGTGGGAATATCGGGATTGGCAGATTTGTTATATTGAAATAAGCCTCAACTCAACACGACTAGTGAATTCAAATTATAGTCACTTGCGGATTTCTTAAAATTGTTGTAGTGTAGTATTGTGGTTTTTCAGTAAAGACCCCGACCTATAAATATTCACAGCCCGGCTCATACGGGCGGACAATATTCACCCAGAGCCCCGTTGCGACCGCAATGCTGTTCTTGAAGGACCTTACCTTAGCTTAGAGTAGAGCAAAAAAAGGGAATAGAAGTTAGGAAGACTACTGACGTAGGGCGGCGGGTGAGCTCAACCTCGAACCAAACAAGCAACGGATTGAGCAACTAGCGCTAGTTGCGGCGCATCCTCTTGCTCCTTAACGACCGAGGGATGAAATCTTTCGACGACTAGGGAGGCCCGAGACCGATTCCTGTGGATCACTATAGAATCTTCTGGAAGCAAGCTACCTTCTGGCTAGCTCTGCCATCTTAGAAAAATTCCTTCGCGCTTAGCTTAGTAAGCTAGCTTGGTAAGCTAAGCAAGCCTGGTTCTCCGGGCACTATGGTAGGACGTGGATCGATCATGACGAGAATGGACTTCTCCGTCATGTAATGGTTTAGAAGAGTCACGGTCCAGTTCCCCGCCGGGCTTTTTCCCTT